TTCCATTGTTTCTTTTTTTTTTTTTATTTCATAACAAGCATTTTTCTTTCAAATAATAGTCATTGGAACAAAAAAAAAGGCCCGGCGAGGTACTGACCTGGCCAGGCCGTGGAATTTTAAAAAGCTCTTGCAGACGAAATCAAAGAGGTACTTTTTATATTATTTATATATTTATTACTTATATAAAATAACTACTATATATTTATATTTTATTTATTACTTAATAAAATAAAATATATAGTATTATTTTATTTAGGTATTTCTAATTATATAGGCAGTTATATATATATTAATTGATATTCATTTTATATTCATTGGAATAGTGGATTGGAGATATTTCTTTCGAGCCCTTCTTACTTTATTTTATATCAATTATCAATGGAATTACTTTTTTCCTCTATTTTTTATATTTTTTATATTTTTATATGTCTAAATAATTATATATCTATATAATAAACTAATAATAGAATCAAAATAATATTAATATAATATAAAGAAGAGGTATAAAAGAAAGACCCTTTTTTCAAACCTTACTTTTTGTGTAATGTAACATAGTAATTATCCTTTTCAGATGGGGGAGATGGCTGAGTGGACTAAAGCGTCGGATTGCTAATCCGTTGTACGGGTTTTTCGTACCGAGGGTTCGAATCCCTCTCTTTCCGCTTTTGTCAATGACTTGGTATTTTTTTTTTTTATTTATTTATCTTTCAATTTAGACGAGTCTTTTTTTTTTATTTAATAGTTAAAGATGTGGAATATATAAAATCCTAAGAACATTTAAAAATCGATCAAGGAAAATAAAAACTTTCTTTTTTATTCGTCACGTCCAGGATTACGTCCTGGATCATTAGATAGGAATCCGAAGATAAAGAGAGAAACAAAGAATATCACTACTGTGTAAACAAATAGTTTGAGAGTAAGCATTACACAATCTCCAAGATCATTTTTTTTTTGAAAAAAAAAAAGAGAATAGATTCTCCATTTTTATACCACATATATCTTATTTTGACACCAAGAAATGGTTTTTATAAATCTAGAAATAGAAAATCATTTTCAGAAATTCATTTCTATTTATAATGGAATATGAGTCAAGTCTTTCATTACCCATTTTTTTCCATACCCACAATATCTAATTGTGGGGGACTCTAATAAGTTCTTTCGATGTAAAAAAGGTCCGAATGCGGAAATGGGGTGATCCCCAGACTTTTTGTGGCGATACAAGAATTTGAATATTTGAATCGAAGCTTTATACTATAAAACTTATCTGATTTTATCATATCAATTCATATCAATTGTTAGAATTTTTTTTATTTTTTTAGAACAAATCATGAATCTTTCTAGGACAGTATTCAAGATCTCATCGAAAACTTACAGCAGCTTGCCAAACAAAAGCTAAGAGAAAAAATAGCAAAGGTATTACTGGCATAATATCTACGATTGGATTCAAAAAAGCGTAGGCCTCGGGCAATTTGGCGAAGAAAAAACTATTTGAAGAAAGAGCAGAATTAAGCCAGATACAGATCAAACTAAAGATATTAAGCATAACAAACATTTTGTTCTTTGTTTTGTTCTTGAAGATAATTGTATTTATTTTTATTTTGATTGAGTTCTTAATATGATTTATTAAAAATTGATAATATAATGTTCTTTTTTTTTTAGTTTAAGTTATAGAAAAAAATGAGTAAAAACTCAAAATTCAAAAAGAAAAAGAAGGTAGACCAAAAAACTTTTCTTTGATTTGAACTAACTCAATCAAAAATACTTCAATTCTCAAATGAAAAGAGAATAGAAGAAATCATACTTTCATACAATATCTTAATTGAATTCTATGTAATGATCAATAAATTTCGTTTAATTTGATATCTAAATGTATCAAAATCCTAGTACCAATCTATTCTATAGATATTTGGACTCTAATTGACGAACAACTAATAACAATATTAGTGTTTATTAATATCGAATATAAATAGAAAATGGGGCGTGGCTAAGTGGTAAGGCAACGGGTTTTGGTCCCGGTATTCGGAGGTTCGAATCCTTCCGTCCCAGAACATACCTATTATATATATCATATCAGATTCTATATATTGTATTAGAATACATATTTTCTATCATAATAAAAGATTGTTTTTTTTTTTTAACAACTTTCTGTTTTTTTATTAAGACTATAATCAAATACTAAATAATATTATATAGAATATGATTCTTTTTTCTTATTATTCTTATAATGATTAATTCTTATCTGAATTATATCTTTTTCAAAAAGAAAATCGTATTCAAATAACACCAAATAACACACAAATAAATATAATGGAATCCATTTGTATCCAGGTAAGATGGGAGCATAGATCAAAAGAAGAGAAAAGAGTTTTAATTCAAAAAGCAAAATCTGGGGACGGGCTTTTCATTGTATGCCTATCCCTCTCATATTGAAGTTAGTTAGTCATAAAAAAGAAAAAAAAGCCTTACTTACGATATCCATTGGAATTTTAAATGCTGCATTCTAAGTGGTGCAGTCTTTTTTTAAATTTTTAAAATTATAAACACGGGTGTGTTTTTGATATTGGGGTACTAATTAACTTCAATCAATAATCAATAGGATTAGGATTCTTTTTTGTGTTTTCTTTAATGAATAATTGTAAATCTATGTAACAATTGAGACTTTATTATCTTATTCACTTTACCTTAGGTAAAGGTTGCAAAAAGATTATTGAATTTTTTCAAGTCAAATAAACTACGAAGAAAATGAGGAAATGCTTATATGTATGTCTTGTTATCGTTCTATTTCATTGAAAACTTTATTTATTTCAATTCATTTTTGCGAAAAGAGATTTGTGATCCCTAAATTAAAAATATTTAACATTTAACATAGAATATATATATAATTACTTTCCAAAACATTTTATTTTCATTAGAATATATATATAATTACTTTCCAAAACATTTTATTTTCTTTCGATTATGATTTATCAAAAATAATAACAACCCCAATACTCCCTTAAATCAGTCTTTATTCTCCACCCCATTCAATTAATTAAACTAATGAAAAAAAAAAATTTTATTTTTTTTTTGATCTATCTCTATCTATTTGTTTGAAATGATTGATGGTTTAATCAGAATATGAATTTATCTCTCTTATTATGAAAATACGGTTTTTACTTTTACTGTAAAACTTGATTCAAATAATGTAATGATATTGAAATAAGAAATCTTTCAATCAATTTAATCTTTTTAATAATGTTTTACGAGTCCTTGGTACTTGAAGAAGTGTTAAATTGGTGAATCTTTTTTTCAAGTCACTTGAAGATTAAAGATGCAGATTAAAAAAAAAGAAAAGAACTTATTTGTGTTATTTATTATTTCGAATTTTTATATTAGAATTTCAAATTCTAATATAAAAATCTATGGGGTTAAATTGAATTCTTGCTGAGACTTCTTCATAAATTACCTATTCATAAAAGTATAGATTACTATTAGAACCAATGATTATTCATGATTCCATAATTGAATCAATTACATACTGGTTACAGCAACCTACTAGAAAAATGTTATGGTAAAACTTCGTTTAAAACGATGTGGTAGAAAGCAACGTGCGACTTGAAGGATATGGTCGGTTGTGGATTCTGACATCCGCCATTTTTTTATATTCATTATATAGATATAGGAATGAGGGTGCTCCTGGTTCGACATCGTTTGTTCTGTTCCACTAGAAAAACCTTATTTTTGGGGGGTTGTGGTGTAAATAGTACATGATCATGATGGAGCTCGAGTAAAAAGTATTGATTCATTTTTTAGGGGTACGGATCTAGGGTTAGTGTTAATTAATAAGTTGAAACAACTTCGTAAGTATATTTTTGATATAGAAATCGAAAGGATCCAATTCTAGCAAGTTTAAAATTCATAAGAAAAATTGCTTGGAATTGGTAAAACTGTTTCGATCAAAAGTGTATCACGCGGGAATCAACCATTTGTATGATTCTTTGATAGAAAGAAATTACAAAAATGGTATGTTGCTGCCATGTTTTGAAATGATTAAAGATCACCGAAGTCATGTCTAAACCCAACGATTCAAGGGAACGATAAAGAATTCTGGAACAAGTAAATACCGTTTTCAGTTGTCTCAATAAATAGATCATAATGAAGAAAATAGATCATAATGAAGAATAAAAAAAATTCTAAAGGAGAGAGACAAAAAATGCGTGATTAAAGACCGCTCAATAAACGAAATGCCTAAAGGTTTTCTTTTGGGTTATTTGAAAATTATCCAACTTGAGTTATGAGGATGTGAATACGAATGATTTTTTTTCCTTTTTCGGACAATAATAAGAATAAGGAAAAGTACTTAAATCATAGTTTATACTTAAATCATAGTTTAATTGATTTGATGATTTTATGGATCTATTTAATATGAATTACAAATTCTATACATAGACATAATTTCGAATTTTCTTGAGCCGTACGAGGCGAAAACTTCTTATACGTTTCTAGGGGGGGGGGAGTATTATTCATCTACATCTATCCCAATGGGTGGTTTATCGAATCGTTGCAATTGATGTTCGATCCCGAAGAGAAGGAAGAGATCTTCGGAAAGTGGGTTTTTATGATCCGATAAAGAATCAAACTTATTTAAATGTTCCCGCTATTCTATATTTCCTTGAAAAGGGCGCTCAACCTACGGGAACTGTTTATGATATTTCAAAGAAGGCGGGAGTTTTTATGGAACTTTCCTTTAATCAACAGATGAAATTAAATTAATGAAATAAAAAAAGGGGGGAGGGGGATGACTTGTATATAACTTTGTATATTCTATATTACTCCCCCTCTTTTGTTCTATTCCTACCCATTTATAATTACTACCATAAAATGTTGTCGGACAACATTTTCTTTTTTTTATTTTAGTAAGATAAATTCATATAAGACAGATAAATAGAAAAAAAAAAAGAAAGTGAATAAATGAAGTAGTTGGATCTATAAATAGAAAATTTTACATTATTGCTAATTCAATAATGGTTGGTTTTCGTTGAAACTTTCACTTTCTTTTTTTTTTATGAACTGAACAAATAAAAAAAACATGGTATTTAAACTTGCTTTTTTACTTATATTGCTTGAGTAAACTCAAGCAATATTTTTTTATACTTCTCTCCGAATTTTTTTTACACCCATACCTTTCTTTTTGTATCTATCTTTATTATTTATGGAGTATCAATTTAATACAAGTCATTCGTTTTTTTATTTTATTTTTATGATAATTATAGTAATTCAATAGAATATTGAATTGAATAAGAAAATATTGTTAAATGAAATAGAAAATATTGAATAATTTTTTATTTTAATTTATGGTTTTCTACATTATGTTCTTTTCTCAACATTCATATTGACAACAGTATATCAAACAAATATAATCCGATCGTGAATAAATGTATCTATTTCTCTGTTCTATAGACTTGGTTTTTTATTTTACTTTATTCAAACGATGGGTTCATTGGATTTGCTGGGATACAAGAAGTCTTTCTTTTTTTTTTTTAATCAACAAAAAATGGATAAGATAATAATGTATAACATACGAACAAAATCTGTGATAGTCGATCAATTTACATTTGATTTATATTTTTCTCTTAATCTATCTTCTTATTTTAGACGTCATTGTATTTGCATCTGATATGTTCAGTTTTATGTTCAGAATCGCTTAGAAATAGTTTTTCTATTTTAATATTTGGATTACGTTGTGTAATTCAATCTCTTTTTTGATTCCGATTGGATCTATCCATTTTGATTCGGGTTGCTAACTCAACGGTAGAGTACTCGGCTTTTAAGTGCGACTAGCGTTTTTTACACATTTGTATGAAGTAACGGATTCGTCGATACCATCGGTAGAGCTTTGTAAGACCGCGACTGATCCTGAAAGGAAGGAATGGAAAAAGCAGCATGTCGTATTAATGGAGAATTTTGAGAATAGAATATTTTATTCGTATCTTATCGGATCGATACAAAATCTTGTTTGAATTTTTGACGCGGAAAAAAAAATAAAAAAAAAGATGAAAGTTGGGTTAAGTGAATAAATGGATAGAGCCCCTTGGCTCCAATTCTAGGGAAACAAAAAAAAGCAACGAGCTTCTGTTCTTTTCTTAATTTGGATAATTACCCGATCTAATTAAACGTTAAAAATAGATTAGTGCTTGATACGGGAAATGTTTTTACCATAAGTAGATTATCGATTTTTTTTAATCCTAATTATTAGTAGATATTCTCCATTAGAGTGTGGGGATGAATGTGTAGAAAAGTAGTATATTGATAAAAATCTTTTTTTTTCTAAAATCAAAAGAGCGATTGGGTTGAAAAAATAAAGGATTTCTAATCATCTTGTTATCCTATAATGAACATAAACAGATTTCATTAGATGGAAAAAGAAAGAATAAAGAATCCGTTGATAAGTCTTATCTGTTTCCGGGGTATCTATCTAGTTTTTTCTTACTATAATATCCTGTTTTGACTGTATCGTACTATGTGTCATTTAATAACCCAAGAAATCTCCTATCCCGGGTTTAAATCTAATTTCAAATAAATGGAGGAATTAAAAGGATATTTAGAACTAGATAGATTTAGGCAACATGACTTCCTATACCCACTTATCTTTCGGGAGTATATTTATGCACTTGCTCATGATCATGGTTTAAATAGGTCTATTTTGTTGGAAAATGTAGCTTATGCTAATAAATCTAGTTTACTGATTGTAAAACGTTTAATTACGCGAATGTATCAACAGAATCATTTGATGATTTCCACTAATGATTCTAACCAAAATCCATTTTTAGGATACAACAAGAATTTGTATTCTCAAATTATATCAGAAGGATTCGCAGTTATTGTGGAAATTCTATTTTCTTTACGATTAATATCTTCCTTAGAAGGGGCACAAATCGTAAGATCTTACAATTTTCGATCCATTCATTCAATATTTCCTTTTTTAGAGGACAAATTCCCACATTTCAATTATGTGGCAGATGTATTAATACCCTACCCCATCCATTTGGAAATCTTGATTCAAACCCTTCACTACCGGGTGAAAGATGCTTCCTCTTTGCATTTATTGCGGTTCTTTCTTCATGAGTATTCTAATTGGAATATTGTTATTATTCCAAATAAAGCTATTTCTATTTTTTCAAAAAGTAATTCAAGATTATTGTTATTCCTATATAATTCTCATATATGTGAATACGAATCTGTCTTTCTTTTTCTCCGTAAACAATCTTCTCATTTACGATTAACATCTTCTGGAGTCCTTTTTGAGCGAATTTATTTACATAGAAAAATAATAAAACATCTTGTCGAAGTCTTTGCTAATGATTTTCCGGGCATCTTATGTTTCCTGAAGGATCCTTTCATTCATTATGTTAGATATCAAGGAAAATCAATTCTGGCTTCAAAAGATACGCCTCTTCTGATGAATAAATGGAAATATTACCTTGTCAATTTATGGGAATGTCATTTTTATGTGTGGTTTCA